TGATGAACTTATCTGAAAAAGCATTGGCGCGCGTGTAAACGAGGTGCTCTACCTAACTGAGCTATAGCCCTTGTCATAGACATTTTAATATCTAGAGAATTTCTTGTCAAGGTGGATATTCCATGATACCGCATGATGGTTCTCTAGTACCAAAGAAAGTATTGCTTGGAAGTAGTATTCCATCTATAATCCCTACATCTGAGGGCCTGTTTTGTGATGATAAATGACCTACTTAACTCAGCGGTTAGAGTATTGCTTTCATACGGCAGAAGTCATTGGTTCAAATCCAATAGTAGGTACAACTTATTAGATACCGGAGTAAATGGTATCTAATAAGTTTTCCGCCTTCTTTTTTTTTCCCTATTTTATTTTCCTACCCTTATTCCGATTTGGTTTGGTTGTATTTTTTTTTTCGTTGCATCAAATGAGATTACACTTTATTATATCTAATTGGCGGAATTAAAGTGTATAAAGGTAGCTTCCTTTGATTATGCTGACGCATCCACTAGTACGAAAAAGTATTGACAGCCTCCATTCGTGTTCTAGCTCGTCTAAGAGCAAGATTGGCCTCAATTACTTGTCTCTTGCCTTCAGCTTTACTCAAGTTAGCTTCAGCTATTTCAAGAGTTCGCTGAGCTTCTTGCGGATCAATGTCACTACCCCTCTCTGCATCATTTACCAAAACAGTAATCTCATTACTGCCTATTCGAGCGAAACCGCCCATCAAAGCCATTGTTACCCATTGGTCATCGAGGTGTATTCTCAAAATACCTATATCTACAGCTGTAGCAACGGGGGCATGATTTGGTAATACGCCAATTTGACCACTATTAGTAGATAAAATAATTTCTTTTACTTCTGAGTCCCAAATAATTCGATTAGGGGTCAGTACACAAAGATTTAAGGTCATTTCTTTAATTTGCTCTCCACATCTAAGTTACATCTAAGTTCATAGCCTTTGCAGTAGCTTCATCGATGTTACCTACCAAATAAAAGGATTGTTCTGGAAGACCATCCAATTCTCCAGAAAGGATTAATTGAAACCCCCTAATAGTCTCTGCGAGACCGACGTATTTCCCCCGGGAACCCGTAAATACTTCTGCTACAAAGAAGGGTTGGGATAAGAAACGCTCCATTTTTCGTGCTCTTGCTACGGTTAAACGATCCTCTTCAGATAATTCATCCAACCCAAGGATAGCTATAATGTCCTGAAGTTCTTTGTAACGTTGTGAAGTTTGCTTAACTCTTTGTGCAGTTTCATAATGTTCCTCCCCAACGATCCTGGGTTGAAGCATAGTTGACGTTGAATCTAAAGGATCTACTGCCGGGTAGATTCCTTTCGCGGCTAATCCCCTTGAGAGCACGGTAGTAGCATCCAAATGTGCAAATGTCGTAGCAGGAGCAGGGTCGGTCAAATCATCCGCGGGTACATAAACTGCTTGAATGGAGGTTATAGACCCTTCTTTAGTAGAAGTAATTCTTTCTTGCAAAGAACCCATTTCTGTACTAAGAGTAGGTTGATAACCCACAGCAGAGGGCATTCTACCTAATAAAGCAGATACTTCCGATCCTGCTTGGACGAAGCGGAAGATATTGTCGATAAATAGAAGTACGTCTTGCTCATTAACATCCCGGAAATATTCCGCCATGGTTAGGGCAGTCAAACCAACTCTCATACGAGCTCCGGGTGGTTCATTCATCTGACCATAAACTAGAGCGACTTTTGATTCTGCAAGATTTTGTTCGTTAATAACTCCAGATTCCTTCATTTCCATGTAAAGATCGTTTCCTTCACGAGTACGCTCGCCTACTCCGCCAAATACGGATACACCCCCATGAGCTTTGGCAATATTGTTGATTAATTCCATGATGAGTACTGTTTTACCCACTCCAGCTCCTCCGAATAGTCCTATTTTTCCTCCACGGCGATAAGGGGCTAAAAGATCCACCACTTTAATCCCTGTTTCAAAAATAGATAATTTTGTATCTAACTGGATAAAAGCGGGTGCAGATCTATGAATGGGAGATGTTGTACGAGTATCTACAGGACCTAAATTATCAACAGGCTCTCCAAGAACGTTGAAAATTCGTCCTAGAGTAGCTCCGCCGACTGGAACATTTAGAGCAGCTCCCGTGTCAATTACTTCCATTCCTCTTGTCAGACCGTCTGTAGCACTCATAGCTACAGCTCTGACTCGATTATTTCCTAATAATTGCTGTACCTCACAGGTTACATTAATTTGCTGACCGACGGTATCCCGACCCTTAACTACCAAAGCGTTGTAAATATTAGGCATCTTACCGGGGGGAAAGGCTACATCCAGTACCGGACCAATGATTTGAACAATACGCCCCAGATTTTTTTCTTCAAGTGTAGAAACCCCAGGGCCGGAAGTCGTAGGATTTATTCTCATAATAATAATGAATAATCAAAAGTAAAATATGTCGAAATCGATTGCGAATAATTATCGAATTGAAAAAAAAATGGAAATGTCCGATA